AATTATAGGTCCTCGAAGGCAATTCTAATTGGTCAATAAAAAAACATTTCAATTCGATTTCTTTTTTTTTTCTTAGTTTATCCAATCCATCATGAAAAGTGAAAAAGGGTAAAGTAACCCTATTTTGATTGTCCTCTACATTTTTATCTTGTTCTTCTGCATGTAGAAACGGAATAAATAAATCAATCAAATTACGGGAGGCTTCGTAAAGGGCTTCTTTAGGAGTTAAACTTCCATTCGTCCATATTTCGAGAAAAAGTATCTCTTGTTTTTCATTCCCATTACTATAAGAATGAATACTATGATTTGCATTTCGAACAGGCATGAATACAGCATTTATTGGATAACTTCCTTCTTCAGCGTTATTTGGTGTTTTCATACGATATCCTCGATTACTCTCGATTTGTAATCCAATACAAAAATCAATTGGTTCCGTCAGGCTAGCTATATGCTGTGTAGTATCAACGATTTCCACAGAAGGTGGTGAGATGATGTCTTGAGCAGTTACATATCCAGGACCCTTGACGCAAATAGATGCGTCGCGAGTTCCATACAGATTACTTTTCAATACAATTTCTTTCAAATTCATTAAAATTTCATGTACGGATTCTTCAATACCTTCTATGGTAGAATATTCATGTGGTATCTTTTCAGATTTTGCGCGTGTAATACATGTTCCTTCTATTTCTCCAAGCAAAGCCCTTCGCATCGCAATGCCTATTGTATCAGCTTGACCTTTCATAAGCGGAGACAGAATAAAACGTCCATAATAAAAACGCTTACTGTCTTCTCTTGATTCAACACACTTCCACTGTAGTGTCCGAGTAGATACTGCTACTTCTTCTCGAAACATAGTCATATTATTTGATCCGATCATTTAATCATTTCTTTCTCTTGAAATTCATTCAATTCTCAATTCTTATTTCTATATACGCCTTTTTTTAGGAGGCCTACACCCATTATGTGGCATAGGGGTTACGTCTCTGACAAAACTTAATAGTATACCACTTCTACGAATGGCTCGTAGTGCTGCATCTCTTCCAAGACCAGGACCCTTTATCATAACTTCTGCTCGTTGCATACCCTGATCTACTACTGTACGAATAGCGTTTGCGGCTGCGGTTTGGGCAGCAAACGGCGTCCCTCTTCTTGTGCCCTTGAAGCCGCAAGTACCGGCGGAGGACCAAGAAACAACCCGACCCCGTATATCTGTGATTGTTACAATGGTATTGTTGAAACTTGCTTGAACATGAATAACCCCTTTTGGTATTCGACGTCCAGTCTTACGTGAACTAATGCGCCCACTCCTACGTGAGCCAATTCTTGTTATGGTTTTTGTCATATTTTATCATCTCCTAAATATGAGTCAGAAATATACGTATATTTTATTTTCATGTAAAAATGGTTCCTTTATTTGTTTGTGTATTGAGTCCTTTGGAGAGTCTCTTAAAAAAAAACTTATCCCTGTCTCTGTTTATGCCTCGGGTTGAAACAAATTACTATAATTCGTCCCCGCCTGCGGATCAGTCGACATTTTTCACAAATTTTACGAACGGACGCCCTAATTTTCATATTTGTTTCTCCTTAATTTTATTAAAATTTTGAATCTACTCCTTCGAAGAAAAGAAAATAAGTCTCTTGAAATTTTTAACCTCCGATTGTATCCGAACGAGAGGAATGTTGAAAAGTCACTACGAACCCGAAACATACCATTGGAAAGTGATTCAGTAATTAAACCTTCATGAATCCATTTTTGTTCTTTCATTCCAGGTAACCCCTTTTATTATCAACTCATGGAGTAGGAGTGATATTAGACAACCCTTCCTCTTTTTTCAAAAAAAAAATAGGAAGTTTTCCTACGGATGCAATTCGTAGATCATAAAGATCACCATATATATAACAAAATTTCTCCCCCGATTCCTTCTAGTCGAGCCTCTCGGTCTGTCATTATACCTCGAGAAGTCGAAAGAATTACAATACCCATTCCTCCTAAAATCCTAGGAATTCGTTGATGGTTGGAATAGATTCGTAGGCCGGGTCGGCTGATACGTTTTAAAACAGTTCTATATGGCCCTTTTCTATTCCTTCTATGTCGCAGAGTTGAAACCAAGAAATATTTCTTGCTTACTCGATGTTTTCTCACATTTTCGATAAAGCCTTCGCGTAGAAGTATTTTAACAATGTTTTCAGTGATATTTGTAGATGCTATTCGAACCGTTCCTTTTTTATCCATGTCAGCATTTCGTATAGAAGTTATTATTTCGGCAATAGTGTCCCTACCCATGATGAACTATAATTATTGGTGCCTCCGGGTTTTTATATAATCAGCATGCTCTACTCTTTTTTTTTCATGAATTATTAAAGGTATATGCGTGAGAAACAATCTACTAATGCATTCTACTAATTAATGGAATCTAATTCAGTTCAGATATCTTACTATGAACCTCCCTTTTTTTATGTTTTATTATGTTTTCATCTATTAGTATTTATTTAGAATCTATTTATAATACCTCAGGAGCTAATGAGACTATTTTAGTAAAATTCAACTGTCTCAATTCCCGAGCGATCGCACCAAAAACTCGAGTTCCTTTGGGATTTCCTTCTTGATCAATGACAACTGCTGCATTGTCATCATATTGTATTATCATACCATTGTCACGTTTGAGTTCTTTACATGTACGTACAATTACAGCTCTGATCACTTCTGATCTTTGTAGAGGCATATTGGGAACTGCTTCTTTGATTACAGCAACAATAACGTCACCAATATGAGCATATCGGCGATTACTAGCTCCTATGATTCGAATACACATTAATTCTCTAGCCCCGCTGTTGTCCGCTACATTTAAATAGGTCTGAGGTTGAATCATATCATTCTTATTATTTTTCTCTTTTTTCTTTCAATGCTAACTAACTAAAGGGCGAAGAAAAAAAGAAGAAAGATTGTTTGTCCAGAAATAAAAAAACTGCGGTTTTTTCATCACAAGGCCCCTTTCCTTTCGTTCCATATCCCTATCCCGCAATAACGAATTGAGTTCGTATAGGCATTTTGGACGCAGCTATAGAAATAGCTTCTCTGGCTACAATTTCTGATACTCCACCCATTTCATAAAGTATTCGACCCGGTTTAACGACGGATACCCAATATTCGGGAGATCCTTTCCCCGAACCCATACGTGTTTCGGTAGGCCTTACTGTAACAGGTTTGTCTGGAAATATACGTACCCATATTTTTCCACCACGACGCGCATATCGTGCCATGGCTCGTCGCCCCGCTTCTATTTGTCTAGATGTGATCCAAGCGGGTTCAAGTGCCTGAAGGGCGTATCCGCCGAAACAAATTCGATTGCCTCGATAAGATATTCCCTTCATTCTTCCTCTATGTTGTTTACGAAATCTGGTTCTTTTGGGGTTATAGTTGATGGTTGTTTCTCAATGCCATCTCTACTGCAGAACTGGACATGAGAGTTTCTTCTCATCCAGCTCCTCGCGAATGAAACGATTAAATAATATTGTATATATTTTGAATTGAATGAATAATGAATCATGGAATTTTTTGAGATATAATCTGTCACGTACACGTAGGAATAAAATAAAATGATAAATTCCATTTTATAATTAATGAATCTTCATTTATTTTTACCTTTATTTTATTTATTTTTATTGAATTGCCCAAAACTTAGCAATCCAGTAAGGCTTTCGCGGGCGAATATTTGCTCTTTCAACATCCCTTTCATTCGTAGGGGCGTTCCATGACCTATCAGAATAAATGAATTGGTTCTTGGCTCGTTCCGCCATCCCACCCAATGAATCATTAGGATTCGTTTTCAAGGGAATCTTCCTCAGTCACAGGTTCTGTCGTTCCCATCGCTTCTCGATTAATGACTAGGCCCGAACTCTGCAATGGAGCTCCTAATAAAATTTGTTCCTGAATCAATCTTCTCAGTCTTTATTGACTCGGCGCTCTTTATTCTTTTTTATTTTTCGTATAAATTGTATTCATATTCATCGAATCTAATTATTAATTATGGACGAATACATTAATGCTTTATTACATTGCCTTTTATAAGATAGTTCATAGACCATACATATTGGAATCATATATCATTGCTATTCTTTTTCTTTCTTTCTCTCACCCCTCCATTTATCCATATCCCTTTGTTTTTGCTTCACAACCTTATAGATTGATTTTTCTTTTATGTAAAAAAAAATGCTTCAGTTGCTACAACAATATGATCAATACATCATATAGCGACTGGTTCCTTGGATCCAGATAATACGAAGCAATGAGCTGGTTATTAGTTATATAGTTATTAGTTCATACTAGGGGATGGCCCTTTGTTTTTTAATCCTAACCTAACTCTAAATAAAAAACCAACGAGTCACACACTAAGCATAGCAATTATATGGAGATGGAGTCAATCGAATTGTTATTCAACCCTATAGAATTAAGAAGAATTAAGAATTCGAAAAAATTCTCATTTTTTTGATTGAACGGAAAAAAATGAACGAGTTTGTGATTTTTTATTCAATTGCCGGATGGATGGAACAGAAAGACAACGAAAGGCCCATTATTCCTCGTCTGCAAATATCCAAATTTTGATTCCTAATGCCCCATAGATAGTTCGAACTGTATAGGAACAATAATCAATTTTGGCTCGAATGGTTTGTAGGGGAACCCTACCTTCTCTGATCCATTCGACACGTGCTATTTCCTTTCCGTCGATACGCCCTGCAATTTGTACTTGAATTCCCTTTGTATCTGCTTTTTCAGTTAATTCAATAGCTTTTTTCATTGCCTTTCGAAACGAAACTCTATTCTTTAATTGTTCGGCTATAAATTCTGCAAGAATATTAGGTTGTCCATACGGTTTTTCAACTCTTGTGATAGCAATGTTAAGTTTTTGGTTCACAGAATTAAATTCTTTTTGTGCATTGCTCTGTAATTCTTCAATTCCTCGCGGGCTGCCCTCTATGAACAATTTTGGGAATCCCATATA